ATAGGCTTCGGGCAATTTTCCGAAGAAAAAACTACTCGAAGAAAGGGAAGAATTAATACAAATACAGATTAAACTAATGATATTAAGCATAACAGACATTTTTGTGTTCTTGGAGATAATTACATTTTGGTTGGGTTTTTGATATAAGGAAAAAGGAAGAAAGTCAGTTACGGTAGACAAAAAATCCTTCTTCTTTTTGAAGCCACCCAATTACAAAATCCTCCAATTCTCAACTTAAAGGAGAATAGAAGAAATCATACTTTCATAAAATATCTTACTTGAATTCTATGTAATGATCAATAAATTGAGTTGTGAATTCTATATCTATATGTATCAACATCCTACTACCCGTTTATTCTATAGATATATATAATATATATTTGGACTGGAGTTGACAAACAACCAATACCAATTTTATTCTTTCTTAGTTTAGATTATAAATGTAAATGGGGCGTGGCCAAGTGGTAAGGCAACGGGTTTTGGTCCCGCTATTCGGAGGTTCGAATCCTTCCGCCCCAGAGGGTTTTTATGCTATTGCTATAGTATTCCTATTATTGCTATAGATAATGAAGTGGTCGGGAGTAAATTAGTATTAATTTAAATATCTGTTCGAATCTCATTAACAAATGATCAAGTTCCATAACATATGTTTTATAACATATTTTTTGGAGCCAACGTATCTTTTTCTATTTCATTTTTTTAGGTATTTCGTGGTTGACTCTAATGAAAAATTGGAAATGTATGGAACGATTGAGGCAGGGATGGTTTATCCTATTCTTTTTATTCACTTTATGACAAGATTTTATTATTGAAATATTACTCAACCCTATCCCTATGTTAAACAAAATATAATAATAAACATATAAAATGAGGAAATATTTAACTTATATGGTATGTATGTATCGTTCTATTTCAATGCAAATAATTTTTATATTTTTCTTTTCGTAATCAGATGAAAAGAATAAAGATTCAAATCTTTACTTATATCATTTTTTGATCCACTTGCGAAAAAAAAATTGGATTATTTCTTCTTTATCTTTGATCTATTTATCTATTTTAAATAAGTGATGAGTCAACGAAAGACTTATCGGATTAAACATGCTGCTTATTGGCGAATTTCCTTCAAAGAAGATAGTATTTCTAAATCGGAAACTTTTTCAATTATAGATATTTTTTTACAAATACTTTATTAATTTATTAAATTAATATTAATGATTTCTTGTCAGTTGAATCTTTGGTATTGAAAAAGTAGGAAATAGGATAATCTATCCTATTTAGTCACTTGAAGATGCAGAGTCAATAAGTAATTCGTTTATATATAGTTATAATTATATACTTTCTATTATTTTGTATTATATAGAATAGATACTTTTTATGTATGTTAAAATAGATTTATGGATGTTAAAGATATTGTCTTGCTAAAACTTTTTCATAAAAATCGTTCCACATACAGATATCACATCATATTCTTATTGTAAAATAAGAATATAAAAAGTCTAGATTACGATGTTTATGTACAACTGAACCAATGACTATTCATGATTCCATAATTGAATCAATTCCATACTGGTTCCAAATTAGAGGAATGTGATGGTAAAACTTCGTTTGAAACGATGTGGTAGAAAGCAACGTGCGACTTGAAGGACGCGATCCGTTGTGGATTTTTAGATCCACCATCTTATTTTCGATTTATCGAGGAATGAAGATGCTCTTGTCTCGACATCGTTTGTTCTGTTACACCTGAATCCTTTGTTTTTTTGTTGGGTTGTAAATAGTCTACGATGGAGCTCGAGTCGAAAAGTCGAAAGGATTAATTCATTTCTGGGGGGCAAGGATCTAGGGTTAATGCGAATCAATCAATTGGAACAACTTCGTAAACGTATCTTCTATATATAATAATAATATAGAAATCAAAAGGATCCAATCAAATTTCAACAAGTTTTGTTTTTAAATTGGAAACTTGTTGTAATTGATCAAACTTTTTCGATTCAAAGTGTATTACGCGGGAATCAACTGTCCATCGGATTCTTTGATAGAAAGAAATCAAATTTCAAATATTTCCAATTCAAATGAAAAGGTATGTTGCTGCCATTTTGAAAGTATTAAGAAGCACCGAAGTAATGTATAAACCCAATGATTAAAAATAAAGATTAAAGGATCCAAGAACAAGTAAACCCATTTTAATTGTCTCGATAGTCTCAATAACTGGATCATCCAAATCTAATTTTAAACGAGACAAAAAAAGCGGGTAAAGACAACTCAATAAATAAAATTGACTAAAGAGAAGAATTTACTTTTGAGCTATTTGAGAGTTATTCAACTTGAGTTATGAGTACGAATGGTTTCTTTTAAATTTTCAGGAAGGACAAAAAACGAATGAAATTAAAGTCTAATTGATTTTATAGGTTCATTCGAATCAAATCATTTTTTCTCGAGCCGTACGAGGATAAAACTTCCTATACGGTTCTAGGGGGGGTATTGTTCATCTACATCTATCCCA